TGGAACTGCTATGTAGGCTTTTGTTTACCGAGGGTTCGAATCCCTCTCTTTCCGGTTTGTGTTAAATTCCCAATTTTCTTTTTATTAACAATGAAAATATAGATAATGAATAATACTATTCCAACAGTTAGACCCCTCTTTGCTATAGATTCTTTATTTCTAATTATTGTGCCACAAAAACTACTAGAAAATTAAATATTCTAAAAATTAGACAAGGAATGAGAATGTTCCTTCGATCTATGATACATATATAATCAAAATAAAAAAGGGATCCAACTCCCATTTATCTTACTTACCCTTTGGTTAATTTACTTCAACAAAAGATAATAAAATGAAAATTTTCCAAACCTTTTCTTTTTTAGTTCTTTCTTTTTATTATTAGTTAGGGTTAAGTCTGACGTGAATAATATTCTACGACTAACAATTCATTTATTTTCAAACCAACCCACTTACTATCTATTATTTGATTGACTAATCCTTTATATTGAAATGGATGAAGGGTCAAATGACTTGGCAATTCTTCATGAGGAGATGAATCCAGAGATTTTTGAATCAGACCTCGTGATTTTTGTTCTGTCTTCGCCGTAATAATATCTTGTGGTTTGCAACGATAACTTGGTATATCTACTATATGGCTGTTAACTAAAATATGTCTATGGTTAACTAATTGGCGGGCTGCAGGAATAGTCGAAGCCATACCCAATCGAAAAAGTATGTTATCCAAACGCATTTCAAGTAATTGTAGTAAAACTCGACCTGTTGACCCTTTTGCTTTTCCAGCAATACGAACATATTTAAGTAATTGCCGTTCTGTAAGGCCATAATGAAAACGCAACTTTTGCTTTTCTTCTAGACGAATACGATATTGAGATTTTTTCCCCAAACGCGGTTGGTTTCTAAGGCCAGTTCCGGCTCTAGGCCCTTTATTAGTTAGTCCTGGTAACGCTCCCAGACGGCGTATTTTTTTGAAACGAGGTCCCCGGTAACGCGACATAAAGACTCCTTATGGTTATTTCAAATGAATTTGATTCTTCTTTTTTTCAGTAATTTTTTATTTTTTTAACTCTAAACTAAAACGGAACTAAAAGAAAATGAGATTAATTGGATAAATATACAGAGCCCCTTCTAATGTCTATTATAGGAAAAGGATTCCCTTTCCTGACACCTGACAGGGTTGGAAGCTCTTATAACTTAAGAAATTTCTAATTTTTGTATTTGGAAGGGGTGGACGATACCCTTTCAACATTCTTTAATTTCAAAGGGGCAGTTTCAATCATGGAAAAGTTTAATAAATAGGAAAAAGCCGGCTATCGGAATCGAACCGATGACCATCGCATTACAAATGCGATGCTCTAACCTCTGAGCTAAGCGGGCTCACATAGCATTCATTTTCTATGCATAGTAATTCAATAAAATAACAATACACTAAAGTAGTGTTATCTTATTTACTAATTAATATTTCTTATCTAATCAGGATTCAATCCTAGATAAAAGAATAGAATATCAAATTTGAACTCAAATTTAACTAATTAAAAATCAAATAAATTATTAATATTATATAAATATTATATAACAATATAACATAATAGCATAACGATTAATAGAATGATCCAAAACATAGAAGTTGAATTTCTTTATCACGAATAAGTTGATAATATTATCAATATTTAATTGGGTATATTATTAGATATTCATAAACAAAAGGTATATTATTAGAAATGACATTTGATAGAATTTGCAATCTATTACACTTCTATTTTATTAGATATTATCTAGGAATAATTTGTTATAACTAATGAAGCATTCTTCCGCTTTCATTCATTTTCTTCATAAGGATATAAGTAGTAAATGCGGAAATTAAGACGATAAAAAAAATCGACCGTTCAAGTATGTAAAAGGTTACGGGACGAGTGACAGGTATATATTGAATTATGGATACAGAAATGATACAATCCTATTTAGTTTTAGTTGTACCAAATACCAACTAAGGGTTTCCTAGAGAGGATTGGTAAGAAATCAAGGCGGAGCGACCTCACAATAAACTACTAATCTAAAAACAAAAAGAGGGGATATGGCGAAATTGGTAGACGCTACGGACTTAATTAGATTGAGCCTTGGTATGGAAACCTACTAAGTGATAATTTTCAAATTCAGAGAAACCCTGGAATTAATAAAAAGGGCAATCCTGAGCCAAATCCTATTTTTTGAAAAAGCAAAAAGAAAAGGCTTAGAAAGAAATAAAGGATAGGTGCAGAGACTCAACGGAAGCTGTTCTAACAAATGGAGTTGATTGCGTTGGTAAAGAAACCTTTCTACCAAAAATTCAAAAAGGATGAAAAGGAGGGTTATATACAGACTGTATCAAATGATTCACCCACAGCCTGTAGATCTTTTCACGAACAGATTAATCGCACGAGAATAAAGAGAGAGTCCCGTTCTGCATGTCAATGTCGACAACAATGAAATTTATAGTAAGAGGAAAATCCGTCGACTTTAAAAA